AACAAGCTAATAAGTATAATTTATATATCTTATTTTTATTTCTAAATGTTCTAATATTCGGATTATTATGAATCGAACATAACTAATCTCCGTCCCAAACGAAGTGCCTGACCGCCCGGCCCTAATCCGAATTTATTATACATACAAGAGTACTTGGATTTGAACCAAGAACCTGAAGGTTGAAGCTTCGTATTTTGCCTATTAAACTATACTCTTTCAGAGAATATCCGATTCGAACGGATGCAGGTTTATCACCTAATAAAACTCAAACTTATCGCCTTAAACCACTCGGCCAATTCTCTAGCTTTAGCTTGCTTAACTTGCTCAGCCATTCGGTGATTATAAAAAAATAGGCCCTTTAGTCCTGTATTTTTTTCTAAAAATCGCCGGGAGGCAAGCTAACAATAATTCCTCCGCGAATTGAACGCAGAACTTATTATTATCAATAATATGCTTTACCGATTAAGCTAAGGAATCTTGTTAAGGAATGCAGGATTCGAACCTACAACTTTTTGTGTGTAAAACAAATGCTCTACCAATTGAACTAATTCCTCTACCATTTATCCGCTTATGTTAGCTTTAAAAATGCTATAGTTTTAGTTTACCTTGCTGTAATAGGCTATGCCTACTGCGTATATAAAGAGCTTTATATCATAGCCTTAATTGTTTTCTTGTTTTACAATTATTACTATAGCACCTTATTATATTAATTATAGATAATTTCAGGCGCAAGCTCTGTATTTATACCCTCCCAGCTTATTAGTTTCTACTTCGTGTCAATTAACAAGTAGAAACCCCAAACTAGCTCCTTTATAAAGGAGAAAGCTCAGCTAGGGATAAATGGTTTATATATTTCATTGTATTATAGCTAGCGCATACGTTTTTTATTAGAAATTTTTATAGCGCAAGCTATAGTGCCTCTATATTATTTTTACTCATTCCGATTGTCTTGTTTTATTGTTATTATTATAGCACCCGTCATTGCTAATAATAATATTATACTTGATAAGAATAATCACATATTATATGATGTATATAATATATTTCCTATTGTTGAAATATGACTTGTTTCTGTCATTGTACCATCTCAGTTATTACTTGTTACAAACATTATATTACTTGTATCGATGTTATTGACAATTGGTGATATATTATTATAATTATAAGATCCTAATAATCAATTATTAGTATTTATTGATAAAGTATAAGGTAATAATTGGAATAAGCTGTAATTTCATAATATACCTATAAATAAAGCTAAAGGTATACTATTTACATTATTACTTTGTAATTCACTTGTTCTTATATTAATAAGCATTAATATAAATAAGAATAAAATAGATACTGCTCCTATATATACTATTAAATAAGAAAAACCAATAAATGTTAATCCCGATAATATTAAATAGACTGAAATTGAAGCAAATAACCCTATTAAAAACAATAAAGAACCTATAGGGTTTTTATTTATAATTACTGTAATACCAAATAATACTGCTATTACACTTAATATATCTAAGAATTCTACAGTATAACCTGAAAAATAATATTCATGTATAGATCAAATCATAGTTAATTTATAGCTGGTTAAAAAAATATAATATAATATTATAATATTAAATATACGGGTAGTCAGAATCGAACTGACACATTTCGGGTGGAAAGCGAAAAGTCTACCTTTAACCTATACCCGCTTATCTTAATAATAATTATTAAGATATAGATCTTAAGTTTCTATATTAAGAACCTCAATAATACATTGATACATATAAGAATAATCAAACTACATCCACAAAATGTCAGTATAATATACCTGCTTCATAACCTAAATGGTGATGATCTGTTAAATGATATGATATAATTCTTCATAAACCTACTGCTAAAAATATTGTACCTATTATAACATGTAATCCATGGAATCCTGTTCCAAAAAAGAAACATGTACCAAATACACCATCACTAATAGTAAATGATGAAACTGAATACTCTATACCTTGGAAAACAGTGAATATTAATGCTAATATTACTGTAAAGATACTTCCATATATAGCACCTTTTCTTTCACCTTTTATTAAAGAATGATGAGCATATGTTATAGTAGCACCACTACTTAATAATATAACTGTATTTAATAATGGTAATTCAAAAGGATTTACAGGTTCTATACCCATAGGTGGTCATTGAGCTCCTAATTCTACTGTAGGTGTTAATGCACTATGGAAGAATGCTCAGAATATGGCTGCAAAGAATAAAGCTTCAGATACTATAAATAATATAACACCTAAATTTAATCCTTTTTGTACAGCAAGGGTGTGGTTCCCTAAGTAAGTACCTTCTGCTATAATATCTCTAAATCATAATGTCATAGATGCTATAACTGTAGTCATAGCTATAAAGAACACTATATAGCTATTACTAAATAAATGCATAGATAATGCACCATTTACAGTTAAAGTAAACAATGATATACTTGTATATAAAGGTCAAGGACTAGGAGATACTAAATGAAAAGGATGATCTTGAAAATGATTTCTTGTTAAATTTGTCATGTTTTTTGTTATTAATTTACTAGCTTAAGTTTACTGAATAAAGATTTCTTTATTTATATATGAGTCCTTAAAATGAATCGAACATTTATCATAATATTAACAGTATTATGCTCTACCGTTGAGCTATAAGAACTTTAACGGAAAAAAGGTGATTCGAACACCTAAATGTAAAAACATAACACATAGCAAGTGTCTTACCCTGCCAATGGAGATTTTTCCTGTGAATTAAAGCTAAACCACTGCTTTATATTTTTTTGTTAAAAAATAGCGCAAGCTAGTGCTTTAAATTAATCTCGACCTAGATCAGCATCGAACCGACATCTATTTCCGTGACAAGGAAATCCTTTACCTATTAAGTTACTAGATCTAATAGGAGACGAGGGATTCGAACCCTCAAAACATAATCATGTACTAAATTTACAGTTCAGCCCTTCTTGCCAATAAAGGAACCCTCCTTAAGAGTAGCATTAAGCTAACTCTTTTATCTACTGTTGAGGATTAATTATTCCCGCGCAACTTCCACTACGCGAACCGTATTTCGACTTAACACTAATTAGAGCTATACATACGAAGAATTTTATAATAATATATACAAAATCTAATTATTTTATTTTTTTACTATAAAAGAGCAAACTTATTGTATAAACTCCTTTCAGCATGCGACGAGTGGTTAGTACCAATCCGATAAATATTCACCGTGACATGGTGATTCACGATTACTAGTAATTACTTATTCATATAGTCGAATTTCAGACTACAATCCTTTTTATTTCCTATTTTGGAGATTTGCTAGAATTCACATTTTCGCATCTCTTTGTATAGGCTTATGTGGCACGTCTATAGCCCACAATATTAAGGCCATGATGACTTGTCTTACTCCCTTTTTTCTTCCCAAATTATAGGGTCAAATGCTTTATAGTAACTAGATATAGCTTTAACTAAGCCCTAGTTTGTACGAACAAAAATAAAGCAAGGGATTGCGTTAATTCATGGAAACCACAGTTTCACAACATCAACTGAAGACAGCCGTGCAACTCCTGTAAAATATACAAATTGTGGTAAGGTTTTTCGTGGATCATCGAATTAAACAACATACTTCACTACTGGTGTCAGAAACGGTCTAGTGATTTCAGTTCCTGCGTTGCCACATTACTCTTGAGGTGAAATGCTTACATTTTCATTTATAGACTAAATTTTTATCTAACCTATGGCATTCATCATTGACTGCAAAGACTACTTGGGTTACTAGTCCTGTTCGTGACCTATGCCTTCGTCCTTCAACGTCAGTTATTACTTAGAAGGTTGCCTACGCCTTTTCTAAGTCCCTCCAGTATAACAAAATTTTATCTCTACACTTAAGGTACTACCTTCTTCTATATAACTCTAGTCTTTTGTGCAAAACAGACCGTTTGAGTACCCTTTAAACCTAATTAAGATGAATAACACTAGTCTCTTACGTATTACCGCGACTGCTGGCACGTAATTGGTCAAGACATAATATATATATCGTCATTATCGATATATAAACAAAGTTTCATTCAATACTAATTTAATCTTTAATTTGTGTGTTAGGAAGCTCCGCATAATAATTAAGCACTATATTTACATATAGCTTATTAAAACGTAGCCTATTACAATACAAAAATAAAGACTTAACACTTCTCCAAGTTGCCAGTTCAGCCGTTAGGCCATTGACCAATATTCCTCACTGCTGTACTAACTTGCATTGGGCTTTTTTCAGACCCAATGTGGTCGATCAACCTTTCAGCTTCGACTACGAGAGTTAAGGCTAGTGAAGACATAACCTTCACTACTACCTATCCCGAAAATATTTATCATCCTCTTAAAGCGGGAATACTTAATCCCTTTATTATATGAAGAATTTATCTTCACTCTAAGGCCGGCATAAATATTGTTATACTCACCTGTACACCACTTTTTAATTATGAGCTTTATAGGCGAAGCCTATTAACGCCTTAATTAAAACGTTCGATTAGCATGTGTCAAGCACTTGGACAGTGTTCAATCAGAGCCATCACCAAACTCAACTATATTACTATATGTTCTAATTTTTTAAAGAAAAGAAATAAACTATATTATGTTTTGTAACTTACTAGCTTTAGCTTGTTAAGTAAGCTAACCAAGCTAATACTATTAGCAAACTATAAATTGAACCTTTTAATTGAAAATTATTATTTTCATTATTTATATTAGTTACGAAAAACCTTTTTATTAATTTCTTATTATAATATTTATATCTTATTATATTTATATTCAATATTACTATTATATAATTTTCCCTAATTACATAATTTTTCTTTTACTTTAATTTAATAGGCTACGTATATTAAGGCTATGAAATAAAGCTCTTTATATATTTTATTTGTGCGCCGCAAGCAAGCAGCAAGCGACACTTATTAATTTAGCTTATAATATCAGGTTAGCTTTATATTGTTATAAGCTATACATAATAAAATAAATTAAACTATAAGCTATGCCTATTAATGTAAATCTAATCCGTCTTTAATATATGCTGAAGCTAATACTACAAACACTTGTGCTTGGATAAAGGCTATTACTAACTCTAATCCTGAGAACATTATTATAAATGTTAATGGTATTAATCCTATTATAAAGAAGATTATTCCTGAATTCATTATATTATATACAAACCCACTTAATATACTTAATAACATATGACCTGATGTTATATTAGCACCTAATCTTAAACCTAATGATACATTTTTAGCTAAATAAGATATTAATTCGATTGTCACTAATAAAGGTAATAACACTAAAGGACAACCAGCTGGTACTAATAATGAAAAGAATTTTAATCCATGTTCTTTAAATCCTATTATTGTTGCTGCTAATACGATTGTAAAACTTAAAGAAAATGTTAATGCGAAATGACCTGTTGATGCAAAGCTATAAGGAACCATACCAATTAAATTATTTATTAAAATAAATACAAATAATGTATACATTAATGGAAAATAGATTTGACCTCTTCCAGGGTTAATTTGGCTTGTTACTATATTGTGTATTGTTACATATAAAGATTCTTGAGCTATTGATCAGTTATTACTTACTAATTTATTATAATTAGTACTTAATATAGATAAACCTAATACTAATATACATCCAATTGTTAAATATAAGCCTATATTTGTCAATGATAAATGTAAGTTACCACCTAATATTTCTAAATTTAAGATATCTCTTATTTCAAATTGATCTAAGGGACTTCTTATTTCTGTGAAAGCGTAAGCTCTTATGTTTTGATTTAACATTAGTAGTTTGAACTACTAATTATATATATGTCTTGAGAAAAACGAATTATTGTATTTATTACTTAGCTTACTAAGAATATAGTAAACAAAGCTAAAGTTACAAAATAATATTATATTTTATTAATAAACATACGTGATAAGAATAAACGGACTATTCTTGGTAAAATATATTTAGATGATATATATAATACTATTACAATGATTGCGAAAGCAAATACTATTTCATTCATATAGTAAAAAGGTGTTAATTGAGGCATTTTATTATACTTTTATATTATAATTTATATACGCGATAAAGAGTCATAATTATATAATATATATATTTATATTATACACTATATATTAAATTATTCATTGAATAATCTAATACGTTTAATATAATAGAAGGATAAATTCCTAATATTACTGTAAATGCTACTAATATAAATAATAAGATAAATTCTCTTTTATTTACATCATATACACTTTCATCTAAAAATCTAGTAAATGAACCACCAAATGCAGTTCTATTAAACATATATATTGTATATGCAGCTGAAAATACTATAGATGAACATGCAAATACACCTAATACAGGTAATCTTTCAATTATTCCATATAATGACATAAATTCACCTATAAAGTTTAATGTCAATGGAGCTCCACAGTTACCTAATGCTAATATAAAGAATAATATAGCAAATATAGGCATTAATTGGGCTACACCTCTATAGAAGAATATACTTCTTGTACCTGTTCTATCATATAATACACCCCCGGCACATATAAATAGCCCACTTGATACAAATCCGTGAGCTAACCCTAAGATTATACTTCCTTCTAATCCTTGAATTGTATTACTAAATGCACCTATTAAATAAACTGCTGCATGACATACAGAACTATATGCTATTAATTCTTTTATATCTGTTGTTCTTAATGTACTAAAACTAGCATAAATTATTGTAATTACTGCTATTGTATATATTACAAATGTATAATCTAATGATGCTTTAGGTAACATAGGCAATATTAATCTAAATATACCATATAAACTTAATTTTAATACTATACCAGCTAATACTATACTACCCCCTAAAGGACTTTCAACATGAGCTTTTAATAATCAATTATTTAAAAATATTGTTGGTGTTTTTACAGCAAAAGCTATAAATATACCAATAAATAGGAATACTTGTGTTGTATATTCAAAATTTAATTTAAATAATGTATCAAAATCAGTACTACCCATAATAGATGATATACTTAATATTGATAATAATAAGAATAATGAACCTCATAACGTATATAAAAATAAATAATAACTTGCATTTACTTTATTATCTGATCCGAATATACCTATTAATATAAATAAAGGAGGTAATATACTTTCAAAAAAAATATAGAATAACATAATATCTAAAGCCATGAATACAGCTAATAACAATGTTTCTAATAATAACATAATAATTAAATATGATTTAACGTTTTCTTTAATTGAATCTCAATTAGATAATAAAGCTATAGGCATTATTATTGTAGTTAATAATATAAAATAGATAGATATGCTATCTATACCTAAATATATATCAAATAATTGAACATTATAATGTTCTTGTATATATTGGAATTGATTAGTACTACTATTAAATAATATAAATATTATTAATGAAATAATTAAATTAATTATACTTGTTATTAATGCTATAGATTTAATAGATGTATTTTTATATGAATCTAAACTAGAAACTATAATTGTACCTATTAAAGGTATTGTTAATAATGAGGATAATAACATTTTAATAAAATAAAGAATTTTTAGATTATTTGGATACAATTATGAACATGATTATAAAACTTTGTTTGCAGTGCTTTTTTTAATAAAAAAAGCTAGAAGCCAGGCGAAGCCTATTAACTTTAGAAAAAAGTATAGCTAGCCTTAACATAATAAATATTTATTACTTTTAGTTTATAAAAAATACTAAAGACTAAAAAGTAAAATAATAGAAGCTCTATTAAACATAGCTAGCAAGCTATAAATGAAGGCTATGAAATAAAGCTTATTAAAATAAACTAATATTAATAAATGATATATTTAAAATATATAACAGAGAAGGTATAAATACAATAAAAGCAAATAATATAGGTAATAATACTGTTCAACAAAACGACATTAATTGGTCAAAACGTATTCTAGGGAATGATGCTCTTACTCAAATAAATATAAACACCATCATTGAACTTTTTATACCTAATATTAAACTAGATAATAAACCATTTAATGATGAACCTGTTAATTGTTCTCTGAATTTTGTATAAGTAGCAGATTCTAATCAATCTATGTCGAAGAAATGTGCATAAATACTATTAATTATATCAAATAAATAAATTAAATGTATATCTATTAAATAACCTCCTAAAAATAATATACTTGTAAATATACACATTAATACTATACTAGCATATTCAGCTAAGAAGAAAAATACGAAAATTACAGCGGCATGTTCTGTCATAAATCCACTAACTAATTCTGATTCAGCCTCTGCTAAATCAAATGGTGCTCTATTTGTTTCGGCTACAGATCCAATAAAGAATATTATTAATATACAAAATAAAGGTAAAGCTAATCATACTATTTTTTGGAATTGTACATTAATATTCAAATTTAATGAATTATTAATAATAATAATAATTAATAATACAGAACTTAATACTAATTCATAACTTATTAGTTGAGCTGTACTTCTTAATGAACCTAAAAAAGCATATTTACTATTAGCACTTCATCCTGCTAATAAAATTCCGTATGTTGCTAATGATGATACAGCTAACATAAATAATATTCCTAATTCCATATCACCTAAAGATAAACCAGGACCATATGGTATTACAGCATATCCTAATAAAGCAAATATTAAAGTAACAATAGGACCTAAGAAGAATAATACTAAATTAGCTTGAGTAGGTGCTATATATTCTTTTAATATCAATTTTAAGGCATCAGCAAAAGCTTGTAATAGTCCATAGTAACCTACAGCGTTAGGCCCTAATCTTCTTTGCATACTAGCCATTGTCTTTCTTTCAGCTACTGTTACATAAGCTACTACCAATAATGCAGGAAGCATTAAAATAATAGTTTCTATTATAGACAAAATAGTTATATTCATTGTTTTTTACATAGTTACAATTAATAAATAATTATAAAAAAATAATTCTATAGTTTTATATTAAAAAAAAATAGCGCGGTTTCGCAGCGACTAATCATAACATTAACATTGTTTATTTATTAATATGTATGGTAGGTATTAAATTAATTTGTTAAAAGCTTTAGTTATAGTAATGATAATAAAGAGCTTGCGCCTTACTATATAATATATTGATGTATACGTATAGCAATCTTTATTATAAACCCTCTGCTCTACTATTTGTATGATATGCTAGCATATATAAAGCTAAAGAAACTATAAGTAACGAGCTTTATTGCATAGCCTTGAAATAATCATTTGTGCAAAGCTGTTTTAATTCATAGGTGTATTCTATAATCTATTTTGTTAATATAATAGCCTATAAATAATAAGATATTAATAGAAATAAAATAGTTTAATTTATTTCCATACTTTGTTTATCTTATTAAGCAAGCTAAGTCTTAAAATAATAATCTCATCCTAGAATCGAACTAGGATTGTAATATTAGAAGTATTATGCTCTGCCATTGAGCTAATGAGATTAGAAGTATAATTATACTTATACTATCTACCTCTAATTACTTTCAAAACATCTCCATTTTCTATCAAAACTGCCTGAAGTAAGATAGAAGGCTTATTACAGGCCCTAGTATGATAATAATTAATAATACATTCTTTATAATTACTTGGAGTTAAACCAGGAACATGTTCATGAGACACATAAAATGCCTTTGGAACCATAAATTCTTGAAGTACTGCTTCTATATTTTGATGAGAAAAGTCAAAATTAATACCTACTATTTTAGGTCTATTTAATTTTGCTATCTCAGAAATCTGTATTTCCTGTCAAGGAAGTAAACTTGAAAACATAGGATTATGAAATTTAGATGAAGTAGTATCTACTACATTACTATAATTATCAATTCATAGAGGTTTTAAATTTGGTTTAGTAAAACCAGATTCAGTTATCACCCTCATTTCAGGTATATTATTTTGAGCTTGAGAACTAGATTCAGCTATAACCCTCATTTCAGGCATATTACTTTGAGCTTGAAAACTAGATTCAGCTATAGCTCTTATTTCAGGCATATTACTTTGAGCTTGAAAACTAGATCCAGCTACATTTTGCATAATAGTACTTTGATTTCCAACAGTATAATTAACATGTGTAGGATTTAAATTACTTTGGAAAGTATAACCGCTAGAATTCATAGTATTATTTACATTGTACTTAATATGTGAATTAATTGAAGGATTTGTTTGTAAACCCTGAGAGGGATATTTATAACCATGAATATCCTCACGCCATATAAAATTGTTAATATCCATAACTCTATGAGTGTTAACTTGAGAACTAGATCCTGATGGTATAGGTTCAACAGTAAGAACTTCTGGTCTAGATTCAACCACAGGAATAGCTAGTCTAGGTTCAACCACAGGGATAGCTGGTCTAGGTTCAACCACAGGGATAGCTGGTCTAGGTTCAACCACAGGGGTAGTTGGCCTAGGTTCAACCATAGGGGTAGTTGGTCTAGGTTCAACATTAAAGGTATTATTATCCCCAGAAGGATTAAAAACATTTTCTTTATTCTCTAAAACAGTAGTTCAAAAGTCAGAGGAGTATTTTGGATTAGGTGCCGCAAGATATGTTGTAGGAACATCTAATATCGAATAACTCATTACAAATAATATTACTATTATTAGTATTAGTTCTATTATTCAATAATTTTTCTTGAAAAAGATAAGTATAAATGTCCATATCTTGTGCAATCAATTTTTAAATTTATATGTGCTTCCCTATACAAGATTGTAAAGGTAAACTTACAAATGCATGAGGTTTAGGTGGACTTGATAATCCTCATTCTAAACTACTGTATGATCTATTTAAATTACTTTGTAAGATATCTGTATAGAATCCTGGTATTAATCAAGGATTTCTACTTGCAACTTTACCATCTAATAATTGTCTGTAAACAATATATAAGAATAATCAAGCAGCTACTACACTGATGATAGATCCAACACTACTAATTAAATTTCATCCTGCAAAAGCGTCAGGATAATCTCCAATTCTTCTAGGCATACCTTGTAAACCTAAGAAATGTTGAGGGAAGAATGTTACATTAACTCCAATAAATAATAATCAGAATTGTATTTTAGCTAAATGTAAATCATAATTTAATCCTATTATTTTAGGGATTCAATAGTATCATCCTGCAAACATAGCAAATACAGCACCCATACTTAATACATAGTGGAAATGAGCAACTACATAATATGTATCATGGAATGCTATATCTAATGATGCATTAGCTAAAACAACACCACTTAATCCTCCTATAGTAAACATAAATACGAATCCTAATGAGAATAACATTGAAGGTGTCATTTTAATAGATCCTCCATAGCAAGTAGCTAATCAAGAGAATATTTTAATTCCAGTTGGAACCGCAATGATTAATGTAGCAGCTGTGAAATAAGCTCTAGTATCTACATCTAAACCTACTGTATACATATGATGGCTTCAAACAATGAAACCTAATATACCAATAGACATCATAGCATAAACCATACCAATATAACCAAATATAGGTTTATTAGAATTAGCAGATATTGTTGTACTAATTATACCGAATCCTGGTACTATTAAAATATAAACCTCTGGATGACCGAAGAATCAGAAAAGATGTTGGAATAATATAGGATCACCACCACCAGCTACTTCAAAGAATGATGTATTAAAGTTTCTATCTGTTAATATCATAGTAATTCCACCAGCTAATACTGGTAATGATAATAATAATAATATAGCTGTAATACCTACTGCTCACCCAAATAAAGTTAATTTATGTAATTTTATACCAGGTGTTCTCATATTAGCTATTGTAGTTATAAAGTTAATAGCACCTAATAAACTACTTACCCCTGATAAGTGTAAAGCAAATATTGCTAAATCTACACTAGGTCCACTATGACTTTGTAATCCTGATAATGGAGGATATAAAGTTCATCCTGTACCTACTCCACCTTCTATACAAGCTGAGAATATTAATAATAATAAACTAGGTGGTAATAATCAGAAACTAATATTATTTAATCTTGGGAATGCCATATCTGGACCTCCTACCATTAAAGGCATTAAGAAGTTACCAAACCCTCCTATTAAAGCAGGCATAACCATAAAGAATATCATTAATATAGCGTGAGCTGTTATTATACTGTTATATAATTGATTATTTGCTATAAATTGAACTCCTGGTCCACTTAATTCTAATCTTATTAATACAGAAAATGCTGTACCTAATAATCCAGAAAATAAGGCAAATATTAAATATAATGTTCCTATATCTTTGGCATTAGTAGATGTAAATCATCTTTCTATACCCATTGACATTTGAGATTTTAAGTTATCTTTATTCAAATTAATATATAGAGATATTGTATAAATTAAGTAAATTTTATTGATCTGCTTATAAGCAAAATTTAATGCAATATTCTTCAAAAATTTTAAATATAATATTTAGTGTTAGCTTTATATAAATATATTAGCATAAACAAAAATAGTCTTAATAAAGAGTTTTATAAATGATTTTCTATAATTTTTTATAGTAACTTATTATATAGATTTAATTTAAAATAATGGAGGAATCGAACCTCAAACTTTTAATTTGCAATTAAAGTGTAAACCTTTTACAATCATCATTTTTTGTTATACTTAGCTTTATAGCTTGCGCTATTTTTTTAACAAAAAAAATGTAAAACGAAATATAACTAGAATATGTACTATGGCTTCTAAATTAATTATTTAACTTTTTGTGTGCTAGATACTGCGCATAAATCTATTAAAGTATTTTCTAATATACTTATACCAGGCATTATTATTAAATAATAAGCAAAATATAAAGCTGTACTTATTTGTCCAAATTCTATAAATGGACTTTCAACATGTTTAGCACCTAATTGTAATAATAATAAAAAATTAGTTACAAATAAATAGAATGCTATTTTACTTAAAGGTCTAAATTGTAAACCTTTAGTAATACCTAAATCTGTTTTAGGTAATACCATTAAAATTACTAATGATGCGAACATAGCTATTACACCTAATAATTTATTAGGTATAGATCTTAATATAGCATAGAATGGTAATAAATATCATTCAGGCACTATAGCTGCCGGTGTTTGCATTGGATTAGCCATTATATAATTTTCACTATCACCTAATACATTAGGCATGAAGAATACAAATATACTTAATCCAAACATAAATAAAAATATTGTTATTAAATCTTTAAATAAGTAATATGGTGCAAAGGGTATTCTATCATAATATGCAGGTGTACCTAAAGGGTTACTTGCTCCAGCTGTTTCATGAACAGCTATTAAATGCATAATAACTAATGCAGCTAATACAAATGGTAATACAAAATGTAATGCAAAAAATCTGTTTAAAGTTGCATTATTTACAGAGAAACCCCCTCATATGAACTCAACGATATCTTGTCCTATTCATGGAATAGCACTTATTAAATTTGTAATAACTGTAGCCCCTCATAGAGACATTTGCCCGTAAGGTAATACATAACCCAAGAATCCTATACCCATCATTAAGATAAGTATAATTACACCTAAGATTCAAGCTAATGTTCTTGGCGATCTATATGATCCATAGTAGAATCCTCTTCCTATATGTAAATACACTAAAAAGAAGAAAGCTGATGCAGTGTTACTATGTAAATAACGGATTAATCATCCATTGTTTACATCACGCATGATATGTTCTACAGAATTAAATGCTTCAGCAACACTAGGGTTATAATGCATAGCTAATGTTACTCCTGTAATTATTTGTATACCTAAACATAAACCTAATAATGAACCAAAGTTTCATAAATAGCTTATATTAGTTGGTTGTGAATGATCAATTATATAAGCATTAAGTAATTTTAATAAAGGATGACTTTTTAATATTCTCATTGACTTTTTGATAAATAATTTGACACACAGTTTATTTATAGCTTTAGCTTGTATAGAAGCTATGCAAGCTAAGCAGCACTGTATAATTTAGTTTTATTAGTACTGTAATTAATACAAATTTGTGCGAAGCTGTTTTGTTCTATATAAAATATACTATAGGCTCGACCTAATAATTTTTTATATTATATTTTTAACTTGCTTGTAATAAGGCACGCCACTAATATACTTGATAATGTTATAATATTAATTATATCGTTAAATATAGACACAAAAGTAAATATAGATATATAAAAACAAATTGCTAATAATATATATAATGCATAATCTGTTACTATCCCTGTATGTAAACTTGATATTGTTTTACTTACTTTTTGTAATGATAAACCTATACCATAAGGACCTACTCATTCTATACTTCCTTTATCTAAGATTTTAGTAGTTTGACCTCCAAGGTCTAATACTGTATTTACTATATATTTATTATAGAAATATTCTATTAAAAAACGTTGATTAAAGAAACCGAATATATAATATCCGATATTAGATAATTTAAAGTTTGTTACACTGCTAGACATAAATTCAGGATAAATTATAGCTAAAACTGAGAATGATATTGTAAATATAAAAGGTAATAATTTAAATATAGTAGGTACAGCAAACTCAGTATCAATTAATATTTCATGCATAGGATGTATGAATATACTATTATCAATAAAAAAACCTGAACCTAAACCTATAAATACATCTTTAGTTAAGTAACCAAAATATATAGAGAATATAGCCAATATTACTAAAGGTAAACTTAAGAATATATCTCCTTCATGTGCATTTTTATAATATTGTATAGGTCCGTTAGGATTAGCTATAAATGTTAAATAAATTACTTTAACTGAATATAGTGTTGTAAATATAGCACCAATAGTAGCTATAAAATAAACACTAATACTACTGAAATGATATTGACCAAATGCAGATTCTAAGATAAAATCTTTACTATAGAATCCTGTCATGAAAGGGAAAGCTACTAAACTAAGACTAGCTATTAATATCACTGTATAAGTTAAAGGTAAGAATGATATCAATCCACCATATCTTCTTAAATCCTGATTATCAGCTACAGCGTGAATTACAGCACCTGCACCTAAGAATAATAATCCTTTATAAAAAGCATGATTTACTAAATGAAATATTGCTATATTGTATGATGATAAACCTATAGCGATAACCATCATACCTAATTGACTCATAGTAGAATAAGCTATAATTTTTTTAATATCTTGTTGGAATAAACCTATTAATGAACTAAATACTGTAGTAACAGCACCTAATCATAAACATATTAATAAGACTGTAGAACTATATTCTATCAATGGTGATGAACGTATTAATAAATATACTCCGGCTGTAACCATAGTAGCAGCATGAATTAATGCAGAAACAGGTGTAGGACCTTCCATCGCCATAGGTAATCAAATATGAAGACCTACTTGTGAACTTTTAGCCATTGCACCTATTAATAAACATATACCTATAATAGTTATTATATTTTCATTAATATAAGGAGCTAATGAAAACACTATACTATAATCTAAATTACCTAAAGATCATAATATTATAAACATTCCTATAGTTAAGAAAGCATCACCTACTCTATTTGTTAAGAATGCAGATAAAGAACTTTGATTTGCAGCTATTCTAGTGAATCAAAAACTCACTAATAAATAAGAACAAACACCAACACCTTCTCAACCTACAAACATTAATAAATAATTATTACCTGTTACTAAGATAATCATCATGAAAGTAAATAAACTTAAATAACTAAAAAATCTTTGACTATGAGGATCATGACTCATATAACCTATAGAGTAAAAATGTACTAAAGAACTTATTATTAATACAGGTATTAGCATTGAGACTGTTAAACTATCAAATTGAAAATTTCATGCTATATTAAATGATTCACTATCTAATCATTTAAATAAATTAATTGATATTGGGTTATTATTAAATCCAATTTCAAAGAATCCTATTATAGCAAATGTTGTAGTCATAAATATAGTTATACAACTTAATATACGACTACCTGATATACCAATTTTTCTACCAAAAAAACCAGATGCTATTGAACCTAATAATGGTAATATAATTATACTCAAATACATTATTTATATTCTATTGCTATACTTCCTCTAAGTCTATAAAAGGCTACTAATATAGCTAAACCTATAGCAGATTCTGCTCCAGCAATAACGATAATATATATAGCATACGTTTGTCCTATAATATCATCAATATTTATAGAACTTATCAAAATTAAGAATGTAATAGATACTAACATTATCTCGATGGAAATTAACATTAATATTATATTTTTTCTATTAAATACGAATCCTAAAATTCCTATTAAAAAAAGTATTAAAGTTAAACTCATTTAATTAATTAATTAATATTTTTATTAATTTGTCCTAAAGATATAATAGATTCGAACTATTATCAAGACATCCGTAGTATCTTATTCTACCATTAAACTAATATCTTTTACCTCTCGGCGATTTTTAGAAAAAAATACAGGACTAAAGGGCCTATTTTTTTTATAAAAAAAAAACTACCGAAGGGTATAGTGAAATTACTATATGTATGTATATTTACAATTATGCATTATATAATCAATTTAAGAATGTTGGTAAATCTGTAGATTGGAATACAAGAGGCATTGAGCTATGTAATATTCCACATATTTCGGAACATTGACCATAAAATACACCTGGTCTATTAACAAATATTGATAATTGGTTTAATCTACCTGGATATGCATCACATTTAATACCTAAAGCTGGACAAGCTAATGAGTGTATAACATCACCACTAGTAGCTACTAATCTTGTATGAGTTAATTCAGGTAACATAACTCTGTTATCTACTTCTAACATTCTTAATCCTCCATCTTCTAAATCTGAATCTGGCACAATATAAGAATCAAATTCTATAAATTCACCATCTGAATTTATAAAGTCAGGATATTGATAACTTCAATATCATTGATGTCCTTCAGCTATAATAGTTAATGATGGATCATTAACTTCATCCATTAAATATAATAATTTAAATGAAGGGAAAGCAATTAATATTAAAACTAATGCTGGTGTAATAGTTCATATTAATTCTATCAATGTCGATTAAACTTAAGTACTTTCATACTTAACCGGACTATATCTTACTTTATATCTATAAAGTTTCCACGTTTAGTCTCTGAGGATCCTACTTATTTTGGTTTCCTGCTGATAATCCATTGTACATCCTTTAGGGTTATCACTCATAAAGTTTATATATTATTATCTTTATAGTACCTAAAAGCTTTAGGAGTTTCCAGCATATAGTGGAATTTTTCTCTTAGTTTTTTTAATTCTATTTAATACTTACGAATTTATATCTATTTTTAAATATTTTACCTGAGTTTATATAAAGTTTTACAGTATTAGCACTAATTTCTAAAAATTTAGCAGCTTTTCTTATCGAAACAAAACTACCTATTAATTTAAAGCCTTCTGAATCACATTTTTCTAATATATCTACAGAATAACCTCTGGCAATACTCATCTTTAATAAAGTTTCTTCAGAATGTTTTCTACCTAAAGCTTTTTGTTTCATTAATTCTTTAGTTTCTTCAGTATGAATTTTACCTAAATTATTTATAGTAGCTCTTGTTAAAGACATAAGTGCTTTAGTTTCTTCAGTATGAGTACGACCAAATAAAGATGATTTTTCACCTACATAAATCCCTTTTAAAGATTTACTAATTTTTGCTTTAGTTTCTTCAGAAAGTTTATGACCTGAAGAACTACCTGCTATTTTTAAAGTATTATATTTAGGATTTAATTTATCCATATAATATTGTTCTCTTTCTGTTAAATCTTTAATATCACAATATTCTAATATATCTAATGAAAAATTAGAATAACCATATTTAATTAAAGCTCTACTTATTACAAGGCTTTCTCTATTTTTTAAATAACTAAGATTAAAATATCTAATAAATCTTTTTGCTAAATCTATAGATTGACCAATATATATATCATTCGTTACTTTATTGGTTCATTTATAAATCCCTGATTTATTTTTATTCTCTTTTATAATTAATTTCCTCATAGAGAAAGCATCTTCATAGAACTTTATACTATTAACAGAAGAAGTACTGTAAAACTTTATACTCTGAATATTAAAATTAAAACACTTTTGAGAAGGCACACTTCTACCATGATTTAAATATTTATGAGATATAGGTGAATTTTTCATAGCAAAATTTTTTACTATTGAAAATAATACTCATCCTACAGCAAATAATATTAAAACTAAATAATACATAATATTATCATGTAATTCTATTAATCCTTCCATTTGTGGAGTAGCACTATCTTGGAAATAAATACCTCATGCTTCCGGAGCATCAAAGCTAATAATTGAATTTAATATATTTGTCATTTTATTTTAAATATCCATTTCTAAATAAAAAATTTTTAATTACGCTTATACGTACCCACCACCATCCCTGTTAATTAATTAGTAATTAACACCTACTAATATGCTGATAAATTTAATTAAGCAACATATAATAATAATAATGCCATCATTAATGCAAATAATGCAGTAGCTTCTGAGAAAGCAAATCCTAAAATAGAGTAAGAGAATAATTGATTTTTTAATGAAGGGTTTCTAGCAACACCTAATATTAAGCAACCGAAAACTACTCCAATTCCTACTCCTGCTCCTGCTAATCCTACAGTAGCTAATCCTGCTCCTATTATTTTTGAAGATTGTAACATATTTATATTATAATAATAATAAAATAATCATAATTTATTTACTAGCCTTGTATAGGTGGAACCTATGGCCCATTGACTTAGAATAAAAATTTCATAAAATAAAAAGGCACTAGAGGCACGCCTAGCTTTAGTATTTTTATAGCTTGCTAGGCGTAGCCTAACAAAAAAATAGGAGTTCTAGCAATAAAGTTTATTAATAGTAATGCTTTACATAAAGCTACTAAACAATGAAATTTGTAATTAGTAAAGTTAAAACTAAGTTAGCTAAACATTCGATTATTTATTTTCAAAAAATGTATTGATAAAATTTTTAGTAGATTGTACATTATAATAATTATAAGATTGTCTACTATCTATTTTTAAGGCTCCTTTACCTAATTCAAATACAAAACCTGCTGTAATTATACCTATAAATAATAATACAATAATTAAACCATATATACCATTTTCATAACTACTTAATCCATAGGGGTATATTACTAATATTTCTAAATCTAATAATAAATAAACTAATGCAAAGATAAAAAATTTTACACCAAATTGTGTTCTATTTTGACCTAAAAAACTATGAAAACCACATTCAAATATACTATATTTTTCCTGGTAAGGGTTATGTGGAGCTAATATAAAATTTAAAGCTAAAAATAATATAGCTATTACACATACAAAAATAAAAAGAAAAGTTGTACCACTCATTAACTATTAAATATTAATTGTACCAATATGGTACTCATACTAAGTCATTCTTTGTTCATAAATAAGAATAATAATATAGTTAAAGTAAGGATAGATATAATAAAAGATATAGAACTAGATAGAACTATATTTTTATAATTATATTCTACACTTTTTATTGCGCCACTTACATTATTATTATAAACATTACCTTTTAATTTGAATAGCTTTAGCTCGCTTAGCTCGTTACGTAAGTTAAGCCCTAATAAAGTATTTACTTTATAATCCGATTTACTAAAGAACATTTCTTTAATAATAGTTAAATAATATATTCCCCCTATAACACTAGTTAATATAGCAATTAAAGTTATGAAATATAAACCTTTATCTAAAGCAGCGCTTAATACCATTTGTTTACCAAAGAACCCTACTAAAGGAGGTATTCCAGCAAATGAGAATATAGTAATAGTTAAACTTAAAGCTAAAACAGGATTTATAAAGAAATAACCTTTTAATTGTGTTATTAATTGAATAGGTGAATTTGTTTTATCTAATAATTCGTCATGTTCTTTATTATCACTAGTATAGCAATATAATGAATAACCTATAGCTAATAATATAATAAATGCATTTAAATTACTAATTATATATTGAGTTAAATAAAATATAAGTGCTTGTATTGATTCAATACTAGAAATACTTAAAGCTAATAACATAAATCCAACATGTGAAATTGTACTATAAGCTAATAATCTTTTAATTCTAAATTGAGTTAAACCTACTACAGTACCTACAACTAATGAGAATAATGAACTAATTAACAATATAAATGTTCAATTATTCATAGTGATATCTGCATTAGTATAATATACTAATTGTAATAATAATATTAATATAGATACTTTAGCTATTAATGCTACAAAAGTAGTAACAATAGTAGGTATAGCATCATAAACGTCAGGAGATCAGAAATGAAATGGTGCTGCACTAATTTTAAATAAAAATCCCACAGTAAATATAACTAAAGATAAACTTATATAATTAGGTGAATATCATAAATCATTAGTAGCTTCGCTACGTATATCACTAATACTTGTAATAATATATAAACTATCTAAACTAGTACTACCACTATTAGCGTATAATAATGCAGTACCCAATAATATAAAACAAGAACTTAACCCTCCTAATAAGAAATAAATTAACCCTCCAGTAGTAGATAATTCAGAGTTTCTATATACAGTACTTAAAATATATAAACCATAACTTTGTAATTCAATAGATAAAAATATAGTAATTAAATCATTACTAGACATTAAGAATATAGCACCACTAACAATAAATAATAAAATTAAAGGATATTCTATAATTTTTAAATGTTCACCCATTTTATTAATAATTTTAGTATTATAATATATAAATTTATTAAACAAAAGATCTTTGATTGAAGAATATTCTGATACTCATACTTTTCTAGGGTAAAAACTAGTTAAGGTTAAAATAAAAATAGTAACAATAAAAACAAAAATATGAAATATTTGTGTAAGATTGTTAATTAATAATAAACCCCCATGTAGCCCTATTCCTTTAGTTACTACAGTTAAAGAAGTATAATCATGTACTATACAATATAGTAAAATAAGTATGGCTATTCTATTATATAAAATAGCTACATCACGTCTTAAATTAACGGCATTCGAAAGTAAAAGAGATAAAATAGAAATAATTATCATAATACTAAGCCTGAGAAGAGAATCGAACTCTTATTACCAATGTATGAGATCAGTGTTCTAACCGTTGAACTACTTAGGCATAAGCTACTGTTAATATTGCTATATAAACTAAAGCTATGAATAATGAGGGTGGAAACCCTGGTTCGAACAGGGAACTTGCTATGCCACAAATAGCTGCTCTACCGATTGAACTATAACCACCTAGATAAAGCTTTCCACCATCGCTACGCTCGATGTAGGGGGGTTACAGTACGAGGTGATTCGAACACCCACTATTGAATACCAAAAATTCATGATTTACCTATTAATCTACGAGATATGATATAAATAATAGGAGTCGAACCTACATGAATATAAATTCAATGGCTCCTAAAACCACCCCGTCTACCTATTCCGGCATATTTATATAGGATTTATAGGAATCGAACCTATATCTTTATGATTAAAAGTCATATGCATTCACCGTTATACTAAAACCCCGGCCCTAGCTATTGCTCGTGATAAGATTCGAACTTACAACCTAAATAGCTTCAATATTTCGCTCAACCAATTGAGCTTCACAAGCTTGGAGAAACTAGGAATCGAACCTAGGCTTTTAACGTGCAAAGTTAACATTCTACCAATTGAATTATATCCCCTAATATCCAAGAAAGGACTTGAACCTTCAAGACCGAAATCTACAAAGCTTAAGTTTGTTGTGTTTACCAATTTCACCACTTGGACATGTAGGGCTAAAGTGACTTGAACACTTATTATTACTGTTATGAGCAGTATGCTTTACCGATTAAGCTATAACCCCTTTAGTTTTATTTTTTTAATCGTGCAAGCTAGTGCCTATATAATAATATATATATATATTCCAGAACATTGACCATAAAATATACCTGGTTTATTAACAAATATTGATAATTGATTTAATCTACCTGCTAGCCGCGACTACTTATTTTAGGTAGACCACAAAACTTTTATGCGAAGCATAACAAGGTAAGTAACATTAAATACGCGGACAAAGGAATTGCACCAATATTTTTCGATCATGAGCCGAACGTGTTTCTATTACACTAATCCGCTATAGACTAGACAGGGATCGAACCTGCGATGGTAGCATTGAAAGAGCTATGTCGTAACCACTTGACTACTAATCCTATAGTGGCCCACGATTTTATATTTATATAAAATATAAAGCGTAGCTATGGTCGAGGGCTTTATAAATTTAAGATGTAGCTTTAGTATTTTTTTTCTTATAAAAAAATAGGCCCTTTAGTCCTGTATTTTTTTCTAAAAATCGCCGAGAGGCAAGCTATAAAAATAGGAGCCCTAGCCTTAATTTACTATTAAATTTCGTTTTTTTGTATTATTTGAACAAGAGAAATTTTACACTTTTAACTCCAAAAGAGAATGTATTTATAATGTCATCGACATTAGCATCCACTAATTGAATCATTTTGGTTAGGCGTAACCTAGCAAACTATAAATGATCCTTTAAATCTATTTAAATATTGGATTAAAATTTTACCCCTTTTTAACTTAGTAATTTGAATATTCATTTATGTGCTAGCGATTAATTTAATAATATTTACTTTAAGGAGCTCTCTATTAATTCTTGGTATTAGCTATATGTTATATATAGTTAGTATTGTTAACTGAAGCCCAATGGAGGTATCGCGCCTCCGTCTATTGATTACAAAACAATTGCATTACTTTTATGCTAATCAGGCTATTAATAAAAATGATATATATATACATAGTATTTTATAAAATTAGTACTTTCATCTTACAAATCTCGAGATTCTTACAAAGAAAGCCTATTGTGTATTATTCTAATACATATATTTAAGAGATATATTAAGATAAGCTTCGTGCCTATATGCTTTCAGCACTTATCTTTAACCAACTTAGCTTTCCTGCCGTGCCTATATAATATATTATCCTAGTGAACGATACATCCTCTGTATATATTATTAATATATACATATATATAAATAGTAGTGTATTACTAAATTAGCATGGTATTGATCTAAATATAAATATTTATGCGAAGCGACTAATACTAATTAATAAATATATTAATAGTAATATATTCATGCAATTTATATATTTAATAACAGGGCATATAAACAACAGGTAAACCATAGGTTAGTAACTATAACTTGTCACTTGCTAATAAAATTATAGCAAGTTACAAAATCATTCTTGTTCCTTTCGTACAAAAGTTCGTTCTTATTTTATTCTAATTTCCACTAGAAGATAGAAACCATACTGTCTCACGACGTATTTAACCCAGCTCATGTAACTTTTTAATCGACGAACAGTCGCACCCTACACAGTTTCTGCATCCATGAGGATAAGTTAAGCCGACATCGAGGTGCCAAACCGCGCACTCATTTTGTACACTCTTGCGCAAATTAGCCTGTTCTATTTGTTATCAGAATCTATAGCTTTCTTGCTTTAGCTTTATATATTAGCAATTATTGCTAACCTTAATTTCCTATTCTTTCAAAATGGTTCAGACTATGTCTTCATTTTATATATATATATTGATGAGCTTTAGCTCTAATTTTTCTTAACTTTTTAATTATAGCAAGTTAAGCAGTGGCTGCTGCGAAGCTGCTCCACAAAATATTATTTTCCTGATATTCAACCTTTTATAGCAAATGAACCTACACGACGTGTATTATTAGCTATAGAATATGATATATTAGGATTAACATTTCCTCTAAATAAAGTTGAATGTAAAGATGTTTTTTGTAATCCACCTTTTCATTTTCTATAATGAACAGATCTATCTGCTCTATAACGTTTAGTTAATCTACCATTAGTTTCTATTTTTATACCTTCAATATTTTTATATTGAATTGAATTAAATATTTCTTTATGTATATTTTTATCAGTATTATTATGAGTAGTGTGACTATTACAATGAGTTTGTGTACAAACTATAAATTTATCTAAATTTTGATGGTTATTTATGCTCTTTGGTTTAGCTCAGACGCTAGTCTTAGGCGAAAGGTAAGATAAAATTTTTCCATCTTTATATTTATTTAATATGTAGTTTCCACCTTCACTATGTATTAGATCAGTATCTGGAAAATTCACTCTACCTAATATACTTAATATATTTTTTTTATAGTTAAATGATTTTCTTTTTTTAAATTTCAAAGTTAGAGCTTGAGTAAATAAATCACTATTAAATATAATAGATTTTAGATTTATTATATTATATTCTATTTTTTTACCTAAAATCTTATTTAATAATAAACTTAATTTATTTAATAAAGTTAATTTATTAAATTTTAATTGATTTAATGAATATAATAATTCATATTTTCTTAAAAAGATTAAATGTCTTTTAAGAAAAGTCTTAATGATTCTACTTCATACTTTTTTTAAGTATAAATTTTTTAATAATAAAAATTTACTTAGATATTTTAATTTATATTGTATAAATTTATTTTTATTACAGAGCTTTAGCTTGCTAAGTAAGCTAAAGTTAGTGCCTTCAAAAACATTATATAAATTCATTATATTATTTTTATATAAAAATAAATAACGTTGCATTAAATAACTCTGTATTTTTTTGTTCATTTTAACATATTTTTTTAATAAATAATTTCTTTCTCTATTTAATGTAAATAAAGTAATAATTGCTTTATTATTTGTATATTGAATATCTGGATTACTAACATAAATTTTTCTTAATAAATTACGCCTTCTTTTCATAGTAATATATTTACCTGGATATATAAATCTTTTGTTATTATTATTCTTCTTATTAGAAAAATATAAATTAAAATAACTTTGTATTATATTATAAATATTAAGATGATGGCTTGGAATATTTTTTATAGTATTTTTATTATAAGAATATATAGTATCTTTTCATTCTTCAGAGAAAGAAGGTAAATACTTTGTTTTTCTTATATCAGCTATTTTATTATTTAAAGTAATTTTTTGAGGTACTTTAGATAATATAATATGTAGCTTGCGTCTTAATGTAGTATTTGTTTTCATGATAATTTTTTTTTTCTTTTTTGTAATAATACAATATATAACAATAAAATGTTGGGTAGTAATAAAGGATTATTGCGTTGTAACTTGCTTAAATTTAGCTTTAGCTTGTTAAAAGAAAACTAAGTAGCAGCAAGCTATGCATAACACTCACCATATAGTCGTTGAACGTTTTTATCTTATATTATGCTAAGATAAACTTCGCTTCAAGTTTACAATTAATGCGAAAGCTAGTAATTCTTGAAATTTACCCAATTTATAATAATTCTTTTAATAAAGATTAAAGGACAAACATCCCTAGCGTAGCTTTTCCAATAATCCAAGATCTTTCCTTATTGCATCTTGTGATCCTATGCTCTGCTTACGCAACTGTAAGATTTGTCGATAATCAAACAGTAAGGCAAGATTAAGCCGTTGAGCTTTTTAGATATTCAAAACATAATTAGTTCGTATATAAATACGAATAACTATAAAATTTTAGTGTTAAGGTTTAGGGCTGAGCCCACCTAGTATTACATAAAATTTTAAATTATCTCTAATTTCAGTATAGTCAAAATCTTACCTAAATTTTCGATATAAATATAAAAGTATAACTTGTAGTATTTTTTTTTTGCAAAAAAATAGGAGCCTATCAAGTACTACACTAGAATTATATCAAAGTGAATATGATTTATATAAAAATAGCAAACAAAATAAAAATAATTATTAGACACACCTGTTTACTCTTTACAGGGTCTGTGCCCCACATAAACTGTCTCCTAGTAATAGTTCCTTTCCAAGGTTACCTATTTCTTAGTAAACTAATAATATAGGCTGAACTAGGATGATATACTAACGCTTGTAGGTATATCAATTCATTCAAATGAAGAATCAAAATAAAGGTTTCTCATAGATATTTAATCAATTCCCTTCTAGTCTGAAAATTTTCCATCAAAATCTATCATTAGTAACAGTAAAGCTGCAAAGGGTCTTCTCGTCTAACTAGTGGTAAGCTGTATCTGCACAGCTATTCCAATTTCACTGAGTCAATCATAGAGACAGCTGTTGTATCGTTACACCATTCATGCAAGACCGCATTTAACGGCCAAGGCATTTCGCTACCTTAGGACCCTCACGTTAAGGCCGCCTTTAACCGGGGCTTCCGTCAATATCAAACAGTAATATATTCAATCATCTCTGTTAGCCTGCCGGCACCGGGCAGATATCACACTTTATACATAGATTTTTAATCTTTAAGCAAAGTGCTGTGTTTTAATTAAACAGTCGTACAACATTATTTTATGTTTCTTCCTCTTTACCTGATATTAATCAAGAATAATGAGCCCTACTTATCCCGAAGTTACGATAGTCAATTTGCCGAGTTCCTTTATGATTGTTATCTCAATTACGCCTTCGTATACTCTACTAGCTTACCGTAGTCGGTTTCTAGGTACGGTTACTATATCATGATATTTCCTGTACATTTTTCACTAGATAAATGTCGTCTCATAATAAAAGATTTTCTCATCGCTCCCATCTTTAGATAAAAAGCTTAGAGGCCGTTACTTAATTCTAACCATAAGCTTTAGGCGGATAGTAGATCTTGTAAGCATTAAATAAGATCTATTATTTAATGTATTTAGTTAATTATTCTTTTGTATTTTTATAGCTTACTAGGCTACTCCTAAGAAAAAAAATTGCCAAAATCTACTATTCTTTTCGTTACTCATGTCACCATTCTCACTTGAATTAACATAACAAATTTATAAACTTGCTATTTAGCCTAATTCAACGTTCTGCTACCCCATAAATATGCAAGAATCCCTGCATTAATTTATGGACAAGGTTTCGGTATATTGTTTAGATCCGTTATATTTTCGATGCTTTTATAACTTAACAAGCGCTCTGTTACGAGGTCATAAAATTATGGCTGCTTCTAAGCCTATCTCCTTGTCGACTTTAATAAAAACTTTCTTACTTTCACTTAACAAATAATTTAGGAACCTTAACTCTTGTTCTGGGCTGTTTCCCTTTTGACATACAACCTTATCATTCTATGTCTGATCATTCAAGATATATCTTTGCCATTCCGAGTCTACATACTCACTGATAAAATCTTCACGATTCCCCAATTTGCGCAATATAACACTGCCTGAGATTAAATTCTGTACCTGCTAAGATATTTACTTAAATTGCCTACTGTTATAGGTTTCGCAGAAAACCAGCTATCCTAGTCAGTATTGTCTTTCACTATACCTACCACGATTCTTCGGAGATTTTTGCCACAATCACCCGTTCGGACTTTTATAATCCTGATCATAGTAAAATCACTAGGCTTCGGGTCTAACTTTAGACACTAATCGTTATTTTAATGTTTGGTTTAACTACGAAATTTTCTCGCATCTAATGTTAACTTGGTGACCCATTATGCAAAAGGTACGTTCTTTAAACTAAATTTATTAGAACTGCTTATAAAATTACTACTAACTTCTAATTACCTCACGGCCCATTATCTATCGCTTATGTATCATATTTAGTCTTTGAGGAAGGTTCCCCATTCAAACAGTTTATAAACCATTTTACTTAATAGACTTATCTACTTTCGCTCACGCTATTCATAGAATCTCTTTTGATTTCTTTTCCTGAAGTTACTGAGATATTTCACTTCACTTCGTTTATTATTAAATTTATTCTAGAGCTTATTAACTAGGAATATATAATATTCCTTTTTATATAAAATTTGCTCTCCTTAATACATAGCTAGAATTGCATAATAATTTCTTTACATACTTACATTACTTGTTA